ATTTTATATTTATTATAAAAAATATAAGAAATGGTTTAATATATATATATATATATACATTAAATATTTAATTAATTTATATTATATATATATATATTAAATATTTAATTAATTTATAATATTCAATATATATTAATATTTTTTTAAATTAAAATTATATTTATAATATATTTTAATTTAAATGAATTATAATTGATTTTTAATTATATTAATTTTTAAAATAATATTATAAGAAAAAAAATAAGAAAAATATTAAAAATTTATTAATGTTTATTAAATATTTAATATAAAAAAAAAAAAAATCTATATAAAATATATTGATAATAGATAAAATTTTTATGTTTTTCATAATTTATTATAAATTTATTTTACATATAAATTTTAGTATATAATTTTAATTATTTAAATAATAATTAATTAGTTAATTTAGTAATTAAAATTAAAAATTTAAGAAATTAAGATTTAGTAATATAAAAATTAATAACTAATTTTGTGCCAGCAGTTGCGGTTAAACAAAAATTAAATTAAATTATTTCAGTATATAATAAATATAAATATATTTTAAATTAAATATTAAATTATTAAGTGAAATTTTAATTTAATTAAATTTTATAAAAATATTTATGATTTAAAAAATTTTAATATAAACTAGGATTAGATACCCTATTATTAAAAATTTAAATTTAAATACTAAAATAGTAAATAATTTATATTGAAACTTAAATAATATGGCGGTATTTTAGTTCATTTAGAGGAATCTGTCTAATAATTGATAATCCACGAATAAATTTACTTAATTTATAATTTTGTATATCATTGTAAAAAAAATATTTTTAAATAAAAATAATATTTAAAAATTTAAATTAAAAATTAATTCAGATCAAGATGCAGAGTATAATTAAGATTATGATGGGTTACAATAAATATATTTAAATGAATAGGATTTTGTAAGTATAATTGAAGGTGGATTTAAATGTAATTTTAATTAGTTTATTAAAATGATTAATAATTAAAATATGTACATATTGCCCGTCACTTTCATTTAAAAATTGAAATAAGTCGTAACAAAGTAGAGGTACTGGAAAGTGTTTCTAGAATGTCAAATTAGAGCTTGAGTTAAAGTATTTCATTTACATTGAAAAGAAATTAAAATATTAATTAATTTGAGGGGGTAAATTAATAAAAATAAAATTAATAAAAAAATTTTTAATATTGGGGGGTATTAAAGTATTTTTTAAAGAAAAAATGAAAAAATTTATAGTGAATTAATATTGTAAAATAAATTTGAAATAGTATTGAAAATTAATTAAAAAAAAAGTAAATTTAGTTTATTGTATCTTGTGTATCAGAGTTTATTTAAAAATATTTAATAAATAATAAAATCTCGAATTTAAAAGAGTTAATTAATTATAAAAGTTAATGTTGAATAATTATTTTAAATAATTAATTAGAAATGAAATGTTAATCGTTTTTAAATATATCTAGTTTTTTTAGAAAAAAATTTAATTTTAAATTTGGAAAATCTTATATTTAATTAATTAAATATAAGATTTCAAAATTAAATATTTTAAGGGATAAGCTTTAATTTAAATATTTATAATAAAAATAATATTAATAAAATTTTTAAAATTTATATTGTTTAAAAATTATAATTTATTAAAAAAAATTTTATAATAAATAAAATTTAATTTATATATTTAATTTTTTATAAAAAATTATTTTTTAATTATTAAGGAATAGAAATAATGATAAAATTAGTATATCATTAAAAAAAATATAAATATAAATTAAAATTAATTTAAAGGAATTCGGCAAAAATTTATATTCACTTGTTTATCAAAAACATGTCTTTTAGAAAATAATTTAAAGTCTAATCTGCCCACTGATTGATAAAAATTAAAGGGCTGCAGTATATTGACTGTACAAAGGTAGCATAATCATTAGTCTTTTAATTGGAGACTTGTATGAAAGATTTGATGAAATATAAACTGTCTCTAAATTATTAGTAAAAATTAATTTTTTAGTTAAAAAGCTAAAATTTATTTAAAAGACGAGAAGACCCTATAGAGTTTTATAATAATAATAATTAAAATTAAATATATAAATATAAATTGAAATTATTATTATTATTTTGTTGGGGTGACAAAAAAATTAATAAAACTTTTTTTATATATTTCATAAATAAGTGAATTAGTGATCCATTTGTAATGATTAAAAGAAAAAATTACCTTAGGGATAACAGCGTAATTTTTTTTTTTAGTACAAATAAAAAAAAAAGGTTGCGACCTCGATGTTGGATTAAGATAAAAATTAAATGCAAAAGTTTAAAATTTTGATCTGTTCGATCATTAAAATCTTACATGATCTGAGTTCAAACCGGTGTGAGCCAGGTTGGTTTCTATCTTTAAAAAATTAAAATATTTTAGTACGAAAGGATCAAATATTTTAAATAATTTTAAAAAAAAATGAATATTAATAAATTTATTATTTAACTATTTTGGCAGAGAAATGTAATGATTTTAGAAGTCATAAATATATAAATAATTATATAGATAGTAATGATAATAATAGATATGTTGAATATTATAATTGGAGGTTTAATTTTAATTATTGGGGTTTTAATTGGGGTGGCTTTTTTAACATTATTGGAGCGTAAAGTTTTAGGGTATATTCAGATTCGTAAAGGACCTAATAAAGTAGGATTTATAGGTGTATTACAGCCTTTTTCTGATGCTATTAAATTATTTACTAAAGAACAAGTTTATTTAAATTATTCAAATTATTTTTCTTACTATTTTTCTCCTATTATTAGATTTATTTTATCTTTAATTATTTGGATAATAATTCCTTATATTTTTAATTTAATTATATTTAATTTAGGATTATTATTTTTTTTATGTTGTACTAGAATAGGAGTTTATACTTTATTAATTGCTGGGTGATCCTCTAATAGAAATTATTCTTTATTGGGGGGATTACGAGCAGTAGCTCAAACTATTTCATATGAAGTTAGTTTATCTTTAATTTTAATATCTAGAATTATTATAATTATAGATTTTAATTTATTAAAATTTAGAGAATATCAATTTTTAATTTGATTTTTATTTTTAATATTTCCTTTAAGATTATGTTTTTTTTCATCTTTATTGGCAGAAACTAATCGAACTCCTTTTGATTTTGCAGAGGGAGAAAGAGAATTAGTTTCAGGGTTTAATATTGAATATAGAAGTGGGGGGTTTGCATTAATTTTTTTAGCAGAATATTCTAGAATTTTATTTATAAGTTTATTATTTGCTATTATTTATATAGGGGGGTATAATTTAAATTTAATATTTTATCTAAAATTAGTATTTATATCTTTTTTTTTTATTTGAGTTCGGGGTACTTTACCGCGTTATCGTTATGATAAATTGATATATTTATGTTGAAAAAGTTATTTACCTATTTCTTTAAATTATCTTTTATTTTTTATAGGGGTAAAATTGATTTTTAGTTATAAAATAAATTTAGTATAAATTAATAGAATTATTATTCTTTCTTAAGTTTTCAAAACAAATGCTTTTACAAGCTCATTAATTAGTTATTAAAAATTAATTTATCTCAAAATTTATTCATAATAGGGTTAATAATAAAATAAGAAAAGTAGATTAAAGTTAATAATTGTCCTGTAAGAATAAAGGGGATTTCTACTGGGCGAGCTCCAATTCAAGTTAATAAAATAATAGTTATAATTATAAATCAAAATAATATTTGGTTAATAGGGTAAAATTGAATTCCTTGAATTTTTTTATTAAATGTAAATGGTAAAATAATTAAAATTAAAATTGATATTACTAAAGCGATTACACCTCCTAATTTATTAGGAATAGATCGTAAAATAGCATAAGCAAATAAAAAATATCATTCTGGTTGGATATGAATTGGGGTAACTAGAGGATTAGCAGGAATAAAATTATCAGGATCTCCTAATAAATAAGGATTAATTAAAGTTAATAAAATTAAGATAAAAATTAGAATAATAAATCCAATTAAATCTTTAAAAGTAAAATAAGGATGGAATGGAATTTTGTCTAAATTTCTATTAATTCCTAGAGGGTTATTAGAACCTGTTTGGTGTAAAAATAATAGATGAATTATAGTTAATATTAAAATAATAAATGGGAATAAAAAATGAAAAGTATAAAATCGAGTTAAAGTTGCATTGTCAACTGCAAATCCTCCTCAAATTCAGTTTACTAATATAGTTCCTAAGTAAGGAATTGCGGATAAAAGGTTAGTAATTACTGTAGCTCCTCAAAAAGATATTTGCCCTCAAGGTAAAACATATCCTATGAAAGCTGTTGCTATCAATAAAAATAAAATAATAACTCCAATTATTCAAGTAAATTTTAGGTTAAAGGATTCGTAATAGATTCCTCGACCAATATGAAGATAAATACAAATAAAAAAAAAAGATGCTCCATTAGCATGAAGAGTTCGGATTAATCATCCGTAATTTACATTACGACAAATATAATTTACTCTAAAAAATGCTAATTCGATATTAGCTCTATAATATATGGTTAGGAATAATCCTGTAATAATTTGAATTATTAGGCATAAAGCTAATAAGGATCCAAAATTTCATCAGGCTGAGATATTAGAGGGGGAAGGTAAATCAATTAATGCTCCATTAATAATTTTAAAAATAGGATGTGTTTTTCGGATAGATTTAAATAAGTTTATCATTAGTTATATGATCGTAAAGGGCCAAAAAAAATATTAGTAATTTTAACTACTGCAATAAGGGTAATAAACAAGTAAATAATTATTATTATTATTAAAAAATAAGTTTGTTCATTATATAATTTTATTAGATTAAAATTATATTCATTATTTGTAAATGATAATAAATTAAAAAAATTTATTATTTCATCATTAAAATAAAAATTTATAAAATTTAAATTATTTTTAAAATAAATTCTAATAAGGATAATATAAAAGATAGTTATAGAAAATAATATTTTGTTTAAGCTTGAAATTTTAAATATTTCATTAGATGCAATACTTGAGACATAAATAAATAAGACTAATAAACCTCCTAAAAAAATTAGAAATAAAATATAAGAAAATCAATAAGTATTAATTAATATTCCTGATAGCATACAAGTTAGTAAGGTTTGAATAAGAATTATTAATCCTATAGATAGTGGATGATTTATGAAAAACATAAAAATAGAAATAAAAATTAATAAAGTAGATAATAATATTTTTAGAATCCAAAGAATAGTTTTAAAAAAAAATAATAATTTTGGAGATTATAGATAAAGATAATCTTTTTCTTTGAAGTTTTTAAAGAAAAATCTTATTTTTGATTTACAAGACCAAAGTTTTTTTTAAACTATAAAAACAAATGATAAATATAAGATTTTTAATAATTATTATATTTTTATTAGGTAATATGATTTTTGTTTCAAAACATAAACATTTATTAATTACTTTAATAAGTTTAGAATTTATTGTTTTAAGAGTTTTTTTTCTTATGATATTATATTTAATAATAATTAATTATAATATATATATATTAATAGTTTTTTTAGTTTTTACTGTATGTGAAGGTGCTTTAGGACTGTCAATTTTAGTTTCAATAATTCGTACTCATGGGAATGATTATTTTCAAAGATTTAATTTAATTTAAATATGATAAAATTTTTTATAATAATATTATTTATAATATTTATATGTTTAAAAAAAAATATATTTTGAATGGTTCAATTTATATTTATATTTATAATAGTTATATTTATAAATATAACTATTATAATTGAGAATTTTTGTAATTTAAGATATATATTAGGATGTGATATAATTTCATATGGGTTAATTTTATTAAGAATTTGAATTACATTTTTAATAATTATAGCTAGAGAAAGATTAAATAAAATTAAATTTTATGATAATTTTTTTTTACTAAATATTATTATACTAATAATTATATTATATTTAACTTTTAGAGTTATAAATTTATTTTTATTTTATTTTTTTTTTGAGAGAAGTTTAATTCCTACATTAATATTAATTATTGGGTGAGGGTATCAACCTGAGCGTATTCAAGCAGGTATATATCTTTTATTTTATACTTTATTTGCTTCTTTACCTTTATTAATAGGGATTTTTTTTCTTTACAGAGAAATGAATTATATAATAATATATATATTAAAATTTTATGATTATAATTTATTATTATTGTATTTATGTTTAATTTTAGCTTTTTTAGTAAAAATACCTATATATTTTGTTCATTTATGATTGCCAAAAGCTCATGTTGAGGCTCCTATTTCTGGGTCAATAATTTTAGCTGCTATTATATTAAAATTAGGGGGGTATGGTCTTTTACGGGTTATAATTGTTTTACAAAAAATTAATTTGAGAATGAGATTTATTTGAGTTGTAATTAGATTAATTGGGGGATTTTATATTAGATTAAAATGTTTTTGTCAAATTGATATAAAATCATTGATTGCTTACTCTTCAGTTGCTCATATGAGAATAGTTATTGGTGGAATTATAACAATAAATTATTGAGGTTATATGGGTTCTTATATTTTAATAATTGGGCATGGATTATGTTCATCTGGAATATTTTGTTTATCCAATATTAATTATGAGCGATTAAATAGTCGAAGATTATTTTTAAATAAGGGTTTAATAAATTTTATACCTTCAATAAGATTATGATGATTTTTATTAATATCTTCTAATATGGCAGCCCCTCCTTCTTTAAATTTAATAGGGGAAATTAGTTTGATTAATAGATTAATTAGATGATCTTGGTTTAGAATAATTATATTAATAGGTATTTCTTTTTTTAGTGCTGGGTATAGACTATATTTATATTCTTATACCCAGCATGGAAAATATAATTTAGGGGTTTATAGATTTTATAGAGGGACATNTCGAGAATATTTAATATTAATTTTACATTGAATTCCTTTAAATATTTTAATTTTAAAAATTGATTATAGAATAATTTGATTTTACTTAAATAATTTAACAAAAATATTGATTTGTGGAGTCAAAAATATGAGATATTAATCATTTTAAGTTATTAAAAATTATTCTTTATGCTTTATTAGTTTTTTTTTTTTATTTTTTTTTATATTAATTAATTTATTTATAATAATTTATTTTATTATGAATAGTATAATTTTATTTTTAGAATGGGAAATTATTTCTTTTAATTCAATAAAGATTATTATATCAATTTTATTAGATTGAATATCATTATTATTTATAATATTTGTTTCTTTAATTTCATCATCTGTTATTTATTATAGAAAGAGATATATAAAGTCAGAATTAAATTTAAATCGTTTTATTTATTTAGTTTTATTATTTGTATTTTCAATAATTTTATTAATTATTAGTCCTAATATAATTAGAATTTTATTAGGGTGAGATGGATTAGGATTAGTTTCTTATTGTTTAGTAATTTATTATCAGAATATTAAATCTTATAATGCTGGGATATTAACTGCATTATCTAATCGAATTGGTGATGTGATAATTTTAATATTAATTGCTTGAATAATAAATTATGGTAGTTGAAATTATATTTATTATTTAAATTTTATAAGTAATGATATTTCAATAAAAATTATTAGATTATTAGTTATTATTGCAGGTATAACTAAAAGAGCTCAAATTCCGTTTAGTTCTTGATTACCTGCTGCTATAGCAGCTCCTACTCCTGTGTCTGCTTTAGTCCATTCTTCAACTTTAGTTACTGCGGGGGTATATTTATTAATTCGGTTTAATAATTTATTAATTGATATGTATATATTTAAATTTTTATTATTGATTTCTGGGCTAACTATAATAATAGCTGGGATTAGAGCTAATTATGAGTTTGATTTAAAAAAAATTATTGCTTTATCTACTTTGAGACAATTAGGGTTAATGATAAGAATTTTAAGTATAGGATTTTATGATTTAGCTTTTTTTCATTTATTAACTCATGCTATGTTTAAAGCTTTATTATTTATGTGTGCTGGGATGATTATTCATATAATAAATGATAATCAAGATATTCGAATAATAGGGGGAATTAGACTTTATATTCCTATAACTTCTTTATGTATAAATATTTCTAATTTAGCTTTATGTGGTATTCCTTTTTTAGCTGGATTTTATTCTAAGGATTTAATTTTAGAGATAGTAAGAATAAGAAATTTAAATTTATTAATTTTTTATTTATATTATTTTTCAACAGGATTAACTATATATTATACTATTCGTTTATTAATATATTTAATAGTAGATGATTTTAATTTATTGTCAATTTATAATTTATATGATGAAGATTATATTATATTAAAAAGAATAGTAATTTTATTATTCATGAGTTTATTTTCTGGAAGTTTTTTAAGATGAATAATTTTTTATTATCCTTATATAATTTATTTGCCTTTTTCTTTAAAAATAATAGTAATTTATGTTAGTTTATTAGGATTAATTATAGGGTATTTAATTAGTAGAATAAAAATTTATTCTTTAAATAAATTTTTATATTTTTATAATTTAAGATTTTTTTTTACTATAATATGATTCATACCTAGTTTATCTACTTATGGGTTAAATTATTATTTTTTAAAGTTTGGTCAAAATTTATTTAAAAATATTGATATAGGTTGAAGAGAAGTTTATAGAGGGCAAGGTATTTATTATATTATTAAGTATTATTCTTTAATTAATTATATTTATCAAATAAATAATTTTAAAATTTATTTATTTAGATTTGTTTTATGAGTAATAATTTTTATTATTATAATTTTTATAAATTAATTTAAATAGCTTAATTTAAGAGTATAATATTGAAGATATTATGGTGATTTTTAATCTTTAAATATTTATAAAAAATTTTTTATTTATTTATTTTTACAATGAAAATGTAATGTTTTAATTAAACTATATAAATAAGAAATATTAATGATTTAAATCACTATAAATTAAGTTAGCAGCTTAATTATAATATATTTCTAATTGGAATTATAATTCAATTTTATCATTAACAGTGATATACCTCTAATTTGGTTTCAATTAATAAATAAGGAGTTATTTAAACTCTATCTTTTAAGTCGAAATTAAATGCAAATTGCTTCTTATTTATTTAAGATAAATTGATTTTCAATATTTTTTGAATGCAAATCAAATGTTTTAATATAAACTATAATCCTAAATAAAAATTAATTTGATCAATTTAATATATTTTGGTTTCATTCATGATAAAGTCCAATTAATAATATAAGAATAAAAAAAAATCTAATTTTAAATCAAATAAAAAAATTTACTAATATGAAAGTTGGGATTATTGGAAAAATTAATGCAATTTCTACATCAAAAATTAAAAAAATTATTGTAATAAGAAAAAAATGTAAAGAAAATGGAATGCGAGCAATTGATTTAGGGTCAAATCCACATTCAAATGGGGAACATTTTTCTCGGTCTAAAAATGATTTTTTTGAAATAAGAAATGAAATTATTATTAAAATATTAGCAATAATTATTATTATTATAGATAATATTAATATTAAGGAAATTATTTATATTAATAATAATTAAACTTTTTGATTGGAAGTCAAATATACTAAATATATTATATAAATAATTAGTTTCCTCATCAATAAATTGAAATGTAAAGAAAAAGTCAAATTACATCTACAAAATGTCAGTATCATGCTGCTGCTTCAAATCCAAAATGATGAGTTCTAGAAAAATGATTATAAATATGGCGAATAAAACATGTTAATAAAAAAATTGTTCCGATAATAACATGTAGCCCATGAAATCCTGTAGCTACAAAAAAAGTTGATCCATATACTCTATCTGCAATAGTAAAAGATGCTTCTAAGTATTCATATGTTTGAAGAATGGTAAAATAAATTCCTAAAAGAATAGTTAAAAATAAACTTTGGGATATTTGAGTAAAATTATTTTCTATAATAGCATGATGAGCTCATGTAACTGTAATTCCAGATGTAATAAGAATAATAGTATTTAGTAAAGGAATTTGAAAAGGGTTGAATGGAATAATGTTATTAGGGGGTCATATAGCTCCAATTTCAATATTAGGGGATAAACTTCTATGGAAAAAAGCTCAAAAAAATGAGATAAAAAAAAAACTTTCTGAAATAATAAATAAAATTATACCTCATCGTAATCCTTTTGAGACTAAAATTGTATGTTTACCTTGAAAAGTTCCTTCTCGGCAAATATCTCGTCATCATTGGTATATTGTAAGTAAAATAATAATATAACCTAAAATTAAAAGATTTATATTAAAATTATGGAATCATTTTACTAAACCTGTAACTAGAGTTATTACTCCAATAGCTCCTGTTAAAGGTCAAGGACTGTAATCTACTAAATGATAGGGATGATTATGATTGAGGGTCATTAGTTTACTTCACTAGAATATAAAGTTCTTAAAATAGAAATAACATAAGCTTGAATAATTGCTACTGCAGATTCCAAAATTAATAATAAAATTTGAATTAAAATTAATAATATAAGTAAATAATTAGGTATATTTGTTCCTGTGTTACTTAGAAGAGTTAATAATAAGTGTCCAGCAATTATATTTGCTGTCAATCGTACAGCTAAAGTTCCTGGGCGAATAATATTTCTGATAGTCTCAATTATTACTATAAAGGGCATTAAAATTGTTGGGGTTCCTTGGGGGATTAAATGAGTGAATATATGTTGGGTATTATTAATTCAGCCATAAATTATAAATCTTAATCATAAAGATAAAGAAATTGAAAGAGTAATATTTAAATGTCTAGTGCTAGTGAAAATATAAGGAAATAATCCTAAAAAATTATTAAAGAAAATAAAAAAGAAAAGGGAAATGAAAATAAAAGTAGAGCCATTAAATCTTTTATTTCCTAAAAGAGTTTTAAATTCATTATGTAACTTATTTGAAATGAAGTTTCATAAGATAAAATGACGGTTAGGGATAAATCAAAATGAAAATGGGATAAATATGATACCAATAAATGTTCTAATTCAATTTAAGGATATATTTAATAAATTAGTTGAGGGATCAAAAATAGAAAATAAATTATTTATCATTTTCANAGAAAAAAATTATTTTTATAATTAATATAGTTTTTTACTTTATTATTTTTATAGTTAAAAATAAAGTAATTTATAATATTAAAAATAATAAAAATATTAATAAAAAAATTAGTNGAAAAAATTCAATTAATAGGTATTATTTGTGGGATAAAAGAATATTACATAAGTAATAATTTAAATTTGACATATTTATGTTATAAATTAACTAATTCTTTCATTAGAAGTAAATGCTAATTTACTATAAAATGGTTTAAGAGACCAATACTTGCTTTCAGTCATCTAATGAATAATTATTAATTCAATTAATAAAGTTTTTAATTGAAATTCTTTCAATTACAATAGGTATAAAACTATGATTTGCTCCACAAATTTCAGAACATTGACCATAATAAATTCCTGGGCGATTAATAAAAAAACTTGTTTGGTTTAATCGCCCAGGATTAGCGTCAACTTTTACTCCTAATGAGGGAATTGTTCAAGAGTGAATTACATCAGTAGCAGTAATTAAAATACGAATTTGGTTATTTATTGGTAAAATAATGCGATTATCAACATCTAATAAACGAAAGTTTGATAAATTTTCATTTGGTTGAATTATATAAGAGTCAAATTCAACATTATTAAAATCTGAGTATTCATAGCTTCAATATCATTGGTGGCCAATTGATTTTAGGGTAATTAGAGGGTTATTAAGTTCATCTAAAAGATAAAGTAATCGTAAAGAAGGAAGAGCAATAAAAATTAAAGTAATAGCTGGTAAAATAGTTCAGATTAACTCAATTATTTGTTCTTCTAAAAGAAATCGATTAATATATTTATTAAAAAATAAATTAATTATTAAATAAGAGACTAAAATTGTAATTATAATTAGAATAATTAGTGTATGGTCATGGAAGAAAATAATTTGTTCTATTAAAGGTGAGGTTCTATTTTGATAATTAAAATTAGATCAAGTTGCCATTTCTAAAAAAAGGATTTACCTTTATGAATGGGGTTTAAATCCATTACATATAATCTGCCATATTAGAAATTACTTAAAATAGGTAATTCATTATAAGAATGTTCAGCAGGAGGTAAATTTTGGTATCATTCAATAGATGAGGGTATATTTAATGAAAATAAGATAATTCGTTGATTAATTATTGATTCTCAAATGATAATAATAATTATAATTATTGAAATTAATGAAATATAAGATCCAAAAGAGGAGATAATATTTCAGGAAACAAATCTATCTGGGTAATCAGAGTATCGTCGAGGTATCCCTGCTAAACCTAAAAAATGTTGGGGGAAAAAAGTTAAATTGACTCCAATAAATATAGTAATAAATTGAATTTTTAGTAAGTATGGGTTTAAAATTAATCCTGTAAATAAAGGGTATCAATGAACAAATCCTCCTAAAATAGCAAAAACTGCTCCTATTGATAATACGTAATGAAAATGGGCTACAACGTAATAAGTATCATGTAAAGTAATATCAATTGAAGAGTTAGCTAAAACTACTCCTGTTAGTCCTCCTACTGTAAATAAAAAAATAAATCCTAAACTTCATAATATTGATGGACTATAATTAATTTGAGTTCCATGAAGAGTTGCCAATCATCTGAAAATTTTAATTCCTGTAGGTACAGCAATGATTATAGTTGCAGAAGTAAAATAAGCTCGAGTGTCGATATCTATTCCAACTGTAAATATATGATGAGCTCATACAATAAATCCTAATAAGCCAATAGCTATTATAGCATAAATTATTCCTAAACATCCGAAAGTTTCTTTTTTTCCTCTTTCTTGAGAAATAATATGAGAAATTATTCCAAATCCTGGTAAAATTAAAATGTAAACTTCCGGATGTCCAAAAAATCAAAATAAGTGTTGGTATAAAATAGGGTCACCTCCTCCTGCAGGATCAAAGAAAGAAGTATTTAAATTACGATCAGTTAGAAGTATTGTAATAGCTCCGGCTAAAACTGGTAAAGATAATAAAAGAAGTAAGGCTGTAATTCCTACTGCTCATACAAATAATGGTATTTGGTCAAAAGATATGTTATTAATTCGTATATTAATAATTGTTGTAATAAAATTAATTGCTCCTAGAATAGAAGAAATACCTGCTAAGTGAAGTGAAAAAATTGCTAAATCTACTGATGATCCTCCATGAGCAATGTTAGAAGAAAGAGGGGGGTATACTGTTCATCCTGTTCCTGCTCCATTTTCTACGATTCTGCTAGAAATAAGTAAAATTAAGGATGGGGGTAATAATCAAAATCTTATGTTATTTATACGAGGGAAAGCTATATCTGGAGCTCCTAGTATTAATGGAACTAATCAATTGCCAAATCCTCCAATTATAATTGGTATAACTATAAAAAAAATTATAATAAAAGCATGAGCTGTTACAATAGTATTATAAATTTGATCATCACCAATTAATGATCCTGGGTTTCCTAATTCAGTTCGAATTAATAAACTTAAAGATGTTCCTACTATTCCTGCTCAAATTCCAAAAATAAAGTATAAAGTCCCAATATCTTTATGATTTGTAGAAAAAAGTCATTTTCGCAAATAAAATGGCTGAGTATTAAGCGATAAATTGTAAATTTATTAACGAGAATTATCTCTTTTATTAGCCTTATATTCAAATATGATTTAAAATTGCAAATTTTAAGGTGTAAATATTACTAAGGCTTAAAGAATTATTCTTTATAAATAATTTTGAAGACTATTAGTTTAATATTAACTTAAAACCTTAAAAAAAAAATAAAGTTCTAATAATTATACCTAATAAAGAAATTATATTAAAAAAATGAATTATAATTAATAAATTATTTTTTATAAAAATTTTAAATCATTTTAGTTTTATGGAAGAAAATATAAAAAAAGAATAAATAATTCGAATATAGACAAATAAAATAATTAAGCTAGTTATAACAAAAATAAAAGAAATAATATAAAAATTATTATAAATTAAATAATTAATGATTAATCATTTGGGGAAAAATCCTAGGAATGGGGGGAGTCCACCTATAGATAAAAAATTAATTATAATTGAAAATTTAATTAAAAAATTATATTTAAAATTAAATAATTGATTAATATGAAAAATATTAGTAATATAAAATAAAAAACATATAATAAATAAAAAAATTGAATAAAAAATAAAATAAGTTAATCATAAATTTTCTCTAATTAGTAAAGCTGAAATTATTCATCCTAAATTATTAATTGAAGAAAAAGCTAATAATTTTCGTAAAGAAATTTGATTAAAACTTCCAATAGTTCCAATTAATACATTGAAAATTATAATTAAAAATAAATAATTATAATTTATATAATAAGATATTAAAATTATAGGTGTAATTTTTTGTCAAGTTATTAAAATAAAACAATTAAATCAGGATAATCCTTCTATAATATTAGGAAATCAAAAATGAAAAGGAATTGATCCTATTTTTATTAGTATTGCAGAATTAATAATAATTGAGAATAAATTATCAAAAAAAAAATTTTTAAATATAATTAATTTTAATAAAATTGAAAATAAAAAATTAATGGAGGCAATTGACTGGGTAAGAAAATATTTTAAAGATGCTTCTGAGTTAAGAAGATTATTGGGGGTTGATATTAGGGGGATAAATCTTAATAAATTAATTTCTAAACCAATTCAACATCCTAATCAAGAATTTGATGAAATAGAAATTAAGGTTCTAAAAAATAAAATGAATATGAAAAATATTTTATTTGAATTAATTATAAATAAAATTAAAAATAAGAATTAAAAATTCTTTGATGAAAAATTTTCATATTATAAAAATTATATTTTAGTGTAAGATGCACAATAATTTTTGAAATTATCAGGTATAGTTTAATTCTATAAAATATAATTAATAAAGGTAAAAAATTACATAATTTATTCTATCAGAATAATCCTTTTAATCAGGCACTTTATTTAAAAAAAAGGGATTTCCTTTATATTTGGGGTATGAACCCAAAAGCTTAGTTTAGCTTATTTTTAA